AGGACCCCTTTTATTTTATTCCTTTTTGGCAGGCATCAATAACAAATAGTTAATATTTAAACTTTCATCCCAACGGAAATCTAGTAATATAACATACCAACGAAAGGAACTATTCCGAGTTCATTGAAGTTACAAATTAGAATAACTCGAGAAATTTGCATTGAATTATGATACTATGATACAAAGAAGAATGATATAAAGAAGAAAAAAGATCAAATAATAATTCTATGATGAAAAATTGTCTAGTTTTTTTTAGTTAAAGTTTCCATTTATTAGTCGCACCGATCCAATAATCTATTAATAATCTATTACTAGTAATAATATGAATGACTCGCTATTCATTCGGGTTGGGGTCATAATCATTATATAGGAGAGATGGCCGAGTGGTTCAAGGCGTAGCATTGGAACTGCTATGTAGGCTTTTGTTTACCGAGGGTTCGAATCCCTCTCTTTCCGCTTTAATTTACCGATTTTACTTTTTACTGGGAAATGGATAACGCTATTCCAACTTTCTTTACGATCGATTCTTCTATTCCTAATTGCTGTGACACATAAACTACTAGAATGGAAAGAGTAGTCAAGGAAAAAACCTTCGGTCTAGGATCCGGAAAAGGGAGAAAATGCGGATCAACCCCGCATTTATCTTACTTACTTTTAAGTAAGTGAATTTACTTCGACGAAAGGGAAGAAAATTGCCCGAATCCTTATTTATTTTAGTTAGTTTTAAGTCTGACGAGAATAGTATTCTACAACTAGCAATTCATTTATTTTCAAACCAACCCATTTACTATCTATTATTTGATTGACTAATCCTTTATATTGGAATGGTTGAAGGATCAAATGGCTTGGCAATTCCTGATGAGAGGATGAATCCAGAGATTTTTGAATCAGAGCTTTGGATTTTTGTTCATCCTTTACCGTAATAATATCTCCGGGTTTGCAGCGATAACTTGGTATATCTACTATATGACCATTAACTAAAATATGCCTATGGTTAACAAATTGCCGGGCTGCGGGAATAGTCGAAGCCATACCCAATCGGAAAAGGATGTTATCCAAACGCATTTCAAGTAATTGTAGTAAAACTTGACCTGTTGACCCCTTGGCTTTTCCGGCGATGTGAACGTATTTAAGTAATTGTCGTTCTGTAAGACCATAGTGAAAACGCAACTTTTGTTTTTCTTCTAGACGAATACGATATTGAGATTTTTTTCCCGAACGAGATTGGTTTCTAAGATCATTTCCGGCTCTAGGCCTTTTATTAGTTAGTCCCGGTAAAGCTCCCAGCCGGCGTATTTTTTTCAAACGAGGTCCTCGGTAACGCGACATAAAGACTCCTTTTTGTATTTGTAGAATTTGTTTAGAATCTATTTTATTATTTTTTATTTATTAAATAGTTATTCAATTTATTAAATAGTTAAAATGAAATAGTTAAATTTATTTATTTATTAAATATTTATATTAATTATTAAATTTGGATTTTTTAAACCTAAATTCAAACTTTCAAACTCAAACTAAAGTAACTAAAGTAAATGAAGCGAAGTTTGCTGAAGTAGCCTACTTGTGTACTAAAAAGAAGTATGAGACGAATTGAATAAATATCCAGAACGCTTCCTATTTTCTATTATAGAAAAGGGATTCCTTTGCTGACATAGGTGTAAGTTCTTATAATGTTTAATGTTAATTTACGAAATTTAAAAATATTTAATATTCTTTGATTTCAAAAAGACATTCTCAATTATGTAAAAATTTGAATAAATAGGAAAAAGCCGGCTATCGGAATCGAACCGATGACCATCGCATTACAAATGCGATGCTCTAACCTCTGAGCTAAGCGGGCTCACATAACATCAATTTTATGTGCATAGTAATTCAATAAAATATTGGAATCTTAATCTTAGGTATTCACTATTATGTCTTATCTATTCAGACTCGATATGAATAGAAAACAATAGAATATACAATTTCAAATAAATATTGAATATTAATATTATAGAACATAACAATTAATATAGCGATATAGAATTTGTATTTTTTATCACTAATCACTAATAGAATTTACAATTCGAATATTATTAAATTCGATATTTTTTTAGTAAATTCTATATCTTGGTAGACTCGATAGTCAATATTTTGATTCTAGTTAGTTAGTTAGATAGTTAAAATTATTTAAATTTGTCATTTTTGAATTTGAATTCAAATGACATTTGAAATTCTTTTATTACACTTCTATATTTTCTATATTATTTGATTCCATATCATTAGCAATGATTAGTTCGAACTGATGAGACATTCCTCCACGTTCATTCCAGTCATAAAATTCATAAAGTAGTAAAGGCGGAAATTAAGACAAAAAAAAGACCGTTCAAGTATTCAAAATTGCATGAGAAGGGCGACAGGTATATATATATATATAGGATATCTATTAATCTATATTGAATTACGAATCCAGAAATGATAAAATCCAATTTGATTGGACCAAATAGGGTCTCCTATATAAGATAGGAGAAGACAGGTAAGAAATAAAAGAGGAAAAATGCTTCTTCGAAATAAGAATAGGTATCTAATGAATTCAAAGGTTCCGGTATAAATGAAAGAAAAAGGGAACGCCATCATAATGCAATGAAATCCTAATCTTAACACAAAAGGAAGGGGATATGGCGAAATGGGTAGACGCTACGGACTTAATTGGATTGAGCCTTGGTAAGGAAACCTACTAAGTGATGACTTTCAAATTCAGAGAAACCCCGGAATTAAGAAAAAGGGCAATCCTGAGCCAAATCCTTTTTTCCACAAACAAAGGTTCAGAAAACGAAAACAAGGATAGGTGCAGAGACTCGACGGAAGCTGTTCTAACAAATGGAGTTGGCCGCGTTGGTAGTTGGTAGAGAACTCTTTCCATCGAAAATTCAGAAAGGATGAAAGATATACATACGTATTGAATACTATATCAAAATCAAATGATTAATGCCGACCCAAATGAGTCTATATTTTTTCTATAAAAAACGGAAGAATTGGTGTGATTCGATTCTTTCTTCAATGTGGAATCGAATATTCATTGATCAAAAGATTCACTCCATAGTCTGTAGATCCTCTTTTCAAGAACCGGATTAATCGGACGAGAATAAAGATAGAGTCCCGTTCTACATGTCAATGCTGGCAACAATGAAATTTTTAGTAAGAGGAAAATCCGTCGACTTAAAAAATCGTGAGGGTTCAAGTCCCTCTATCCCCAAAAAGCCTATTTGCCCCCCCAACTATTTATCCATTCTATCCCCCCTTTCCTTGCGTGAGTGTCCTTATACACTCGCCCTATTCTTTTTGAAATAGATCCGGGCGGAAATGTCTTATTATATCTTATATCTAAGATATACAGCTTTGAGCAAGAAATCCCCATTTGAATGATTTACAATCGATATCATTACTCATACTGAAACTTAAAAAGTCGTCTTTTTTAAGATCCAAGAAATTCCAGTACCCAGATAAAACTTTTTAATCTTCTTTCGCCCTTTTAATTGACATAGACCCCCGCCCTCTAATAAAATGAGGATGCTACATTCGGACTTAGCCGGGATAGCTCAGCTGGTAGAGCAGAGGACTGAAAATCCTCGTGTCACCAGTTCAAATCTGGTTCCTGGTACATGATTAGTTTGGATGAGTCTCTCTTGAATAAATTAATTGATATGAATCGACATCCCTATTCAGTTTTCATTTGGATCATAACACATACTTTTTTCCATTTCGCCGAGATATATCCCATCTATTTTTTTTTCTAGATGGGTAGAATTCTTTTAGATACTTTATCTAAAAGAATTCGATTCTATTTCATCTTTTTTATCTTTATGTCCATGCCGTAGAATGTTAATACTTCATATATATTCAAAAGACGCGTTCAAAAGGTTAAATTAGTTGGTTGAGATACTAAAAAGTAGAATCTAGAGAAATTGAAATAGACAAGATTAAGTTCAGATACAAATAAATAGAATCCGGTTCGATTTCTTCATTCCTACCTACAGAACTTTCTAGAACCATCTAAGCAATATGCGTGGTACAAAGTCAAACTTCATGATACAGAACTCCTTTGGTTCATCCTATTGGTTTGGCTCATCTGAAATAAATATCTTCCAACCCAAATAAATGGAAGGCGATAATTCCAAGGAATCCCTTATTTTTTTTTTTTGTTATAGCCTAGCGAGAATTTAAACAAGACTTCTATTCTGTTTAATCTAGAAGAAAACGTACAAGCTTTGAATATCTGAAATTGTATAAGTGGAAATTTTTTTCTTATCATTCAATGAGCATCTTGTATTTCATAAAAATTGGGGGCAATATAATCCTTACGTAAGGGCCATCCTATCCAACTTTCGGGCATTAAGATACGTTTCAAGCGTGGATGATTGTCATAAGAGATTCCCAACATATCATAAGACTCTCGTTCTTGAAAATCCACACTTTTCCAAACCCAGAACACGGATGGAATCCTAGGATTGCTCCTCGAGGCAAATACTTTTATGCATACCTCTTCTGGTTGATCCACACCATACTCTATTCTCGTAAGATGATACACACTAGCTAACAGCCCTCCGGGTGCTACATCATAGGCGCATTGGGAGCGTAGAAAATTGTAACCATATACGTATAAAATGACAGCAATGGAATGCCAATCCTCGGGCTTTACTTGTAAAGTTTCTATTCCTTGGTAATCAAAGCCTAAAGATCTATGAATTAGATCATGCTTGGCTAGCCAAGCAGACAAACGACCCTGCATCTTTTTTATCCCTCCCGCATTTTTTTGTATAAGTTGTTCATATTTACGATGAAATTTATGAAGGTTGGCCTACTCCTTATTAAAGAAATCCTGTCTAAGTGACTAATTAATGGGAAGATACTGAACTTTTATATTTGAAAAAGGTTTCAGTAGGTATCTCTGAAGTAGAAGTCGATGGCGGTTGATAAAGGAATCCTTGATCATAATTTCCAGTATGAATACTGCGTCCAAC